AACTTGCTATCGGATCTTTCTTTTCGATTCAGTACTTTTCAAAAAAGAATTTCGACATATTTATTATGATTTATGATTATGATAAGCAATCCCACTACTTCTAATCCTGTGGTTTCTACACTTGAAGAACAAAACCTAGGGCGTATCACTCAAATTATTGGCCCAGTACTGGATGTCATTTTTCCACCAGGCAAGATGCCTAATATTTATAATGCTTTGGTAATTAAAGGTCGAGATACTGTCGGTCAGCAAATTAATGTAACTTGTGAAGTACAACAATTATTAGGAAATAATCGAGTGAGAACTGTAGCTATGAGTGCTACAGATGGTCTGATGAGAGGAATGAAAGTGATTAACACGGGAGCTCCTCTAAGTGTTCCAGTCGGGGGAGCTACTCTCGGACGAATTTTCAACGTTCTTGGAGAGCCCGTTGATAATTTAGGTCCTGTCGATACTCGCACAACATCTCCTATTCATAGATCTGCACCCGCCTTCATACAGTTAGATACGAAATTATCAATCTTTGAAACAGGGATTAAAGTGGTAGATCTTTTAGCTCCCTATCGCCGTGGAGGAAAAATCGGACTATTTGGGGGAGCTGGAGTGGGTAAAACAGTACTCATCATGGAATTGATCAACAACATTGCCAAAGCTCACGGAGGCGTATCTGTATTTGGCGGAGTAGGTGAACGTACTCGTGAAGGAAATGATCTCTACATGGAAATGAAAGAATCCGGGGTTATTAATGAAAAAAATCTTGCAGAATCAAAAGTGGCTCTAGTCTATGGTCAAATGAATGAACCGCCAGGAGCTCGTATGAGAGTTGGCTTGACTGCCCTAACCATGGCGGAATACTTTAGGGATGTTAATGAACAAGACGTACTTCTATTCATCGACAATATATTTCGTTTCGTTCAAGCAGGGTCCGAAGTCTCTGCCTTATTAGGTAGAATGCCTTCTGCAGTGGGTTATCAACCTACCCTTAGTACGGAAATGGGTTCTTTGCAAGAAAGAATTACTTCTACTAAAGAAGGATCCATAACATCGATCCAAGCAGTTTATGTACCTGCGGATGATTTGACCGACCCTGCTCCTGCCACGACATTTGCACATTTAGATGCTACTACCGTATTATCAAGAGGATTAGCTGCCAAAGGTATTTATCCAGCAGTAGATCCCTTGGATTCAACGTCAACTATGTTACAACCTCGGATCGTTGGTGAGGAACATTATGAAACTGCGCAAAGGGTTAAGCAAACTTTACAACGTTACAAAGAACTTCAGGACATTATAGCTATCCTTGGGTTGGACGAATTATCCGAAGAAGATCGTTTAACTGTAGCAAGAGCACGCAAAATTGAGCGTTTCTTATCACAACCCTTCTTTGTGGCAGAAGTCTTTACTGGTTCTCCAGGGAAATATGTTGGTCTCGCAGAAACAATTCGGGGGTTTAAATTCATCCTTTCCGGAGAATTAGACGGTCTTCCCGAGCAGGCCTTTTATTTGGTGGGTAACATCGATGAAGCTACCGCGAAAGCTATGAACTTAGAAGAGGAGAACAAATTGAAAAAATGACCTTAAATCTTTGTGTACTGACTCCTAATCGAATGATTTGGAATTCCGAAGTGAAAGAGATTATTTTATCTACTAATAGTGGACAAATTGGGATATTACCAAACCATGCCCCCATTGCCACGGCTGTAGATATAGGTCTTTTGAGAATACGGCTAAACGACCGATGGTTAACGGTGGCTCTTATGGGCGGTTTTGCTAGAATAAGTAATAATCAGATCACCATTTTAGGAAATGGTGCGGAAATTAGTACTGACATTGATCCACAAGAAGCTCAACAAACTCTTGAAATAGCTGAAGCTAACTTGAGTAGAGCTGAGGGTAAGAGACAAGCAATTGAGGCAAATCTAGCTCTCAGACGAGCTAGGACACGAGTAGAAGCTGTCAAAGCGATTTCCTATTAGTAGTTAATACATTCAATCAAAATTCTTTAATATAATATTTAATATATTATTATATACTACACACTATATCTTGATTCCACAAATTGAACACAATGAAGTCTAATTTGATTAATCTGATGATATAACGAAAAAGAAAAAAAAAAGAGGATGGGTAGAAAAACTTATTAGATACCATGGAATCCGGTATCTAATAAGTTCTACCTACTATTGGATTTGAACCAATGACTCCCGCCGTATGAAAGCAATACTCTAACCACTGGGTTAAGTAGGTTATTTATCATCACAAAAAAGGGTCTCCATCACTTCGATGGATTATAGGTAAAATAGGTTTTCTAAGCAATATCAATCTTTTACCAGTGTAAATATAAACGGATCAGAAAGTTATTATGTGGGATTATGGAATACCCTTCTTGACAAGAAATTGTCTCTATGTTAAAATGGTTATGACAAGGGCTATAGCTCAGTTAGGTAGAGCACCTCGTTTACACGTGCGCCAATGTTTTTCAAGGGAGCCTTTTATACAA